CAATGAATTGGTTGTAAAATACACATCAAATTTAAATTTTAAAAGACTTTTTTTAGTTACAGAACACGAACAAGTAAGAATTGATTCAGAGGATCGAATCAAAATTTTACAATTATTATTTGATGCAATTAGAACTGTTCCCAACGATAAAATGATTAAAAAAAAATCTATTGGAATAAAAGAAATTAATAAAAAAGTTCCTCGATGGTCATACAAATTAATCAACGATTTTGAACAACAGGAGGGGGAAACCGAAGAAACTGTGGTAGAGGATCATCAGATTCGTTCAAGAAAATCCAAACGTGTAGTGATTTTTACTGATAACCAACAAAATACTGATGCTTATACTAATACCAAAGAAACTAATAATACTGATCAAACAGGCGAAGTTGCTTTGATACGTTATTCCCAACAATCGGATTTTCGTCGAGACATAATCAAAGGCTCCATGCGCGCTCAAAGACGTAAAACAGTTACTTGGAAACTCTTTGAAGCAAATGCGCATTCCCCTCTTTTTTTGGACCGAATAGACAAATCTTTTTTTTTTTTTTTTGATATTTCTGAACGGATGAAAAAAATTTTTAGAAATTGGATGTGGAAAAACACAGAATTCACAATTTCGAATTATACAGAGAAAAAGACAAAAGAAAGCGCGAAAAAAAAAGAGGAGGACAAAAAAGAAGAAGACAAAAGAAAGGAGAAAGTGCGTATACAAATAGCGGAAGCCTGGGATAGTATTTTACTTGCTCAAGTAATGAGAGGTTTTTTATTAGTAACCCAATCAATTCTTAGAAAATATATTATATTACCTTCATTGATAATAGCTAAAAATATCGTCCGTATACTATTATTTCAATTTCCGGAATGGTATGAGGACTTAAAGGATTGGAATAGAGAAATGCATGTTAAATGTACCTATAACGGCGTTCAATTATCAGAAAAAGAATTTCCAAAAAACTGGTTAACAGACGGCATTCAGATCAAGATCCTATTTCCTTTTCGTCTTAAACCTTGGCACAGATCTAAGTTACGAGCCCCTTATAACGATCCAATGAAAAAGCAAGGTCAAAAAAATGATTTTTGTTTTTTAACAATTTTTGGAATGGAAGCTGAACTACCTTTTGGTTCTCCCAGAAAAAAACTTTCATTTTTTGAACCGATTTTAAAAGAACTCAAAAAAAAAATTAAAAAATTGCAAAAGAAATGTTTTATAATTCTAGGAATTTTAAAAGAACAAACAAAATTGTTTCTAAATGTCTCAAAAAAACCAAAAAAATGGATCATTAAAAACATTCTGTTTATAAAAGAAATAATAAAAGAACTCTCAAAAATAAACCCAATTATATTATTTGGATTGAGAGAAATAGAAGTATATGAATTGAGTGAAATTAAAAAAGATTCAATAATCAGTAATCGGATGATTCAGGAATCGTCCATTCAAATTAGATCTCAGGATTGGACAAATTATTCATTAACAGAAAAAAAAATGCAAGATCTGACTGATAGAATAAACACCATCATAAATCAAATAGAAAAAATTACAAAAGACAAGAAAAAGGGATTTATAACTTCAAATAGAAATTTGAGTTCTAACAAAATAAGTTATGATGATAAAAGATTGGAATCACAAAAAAATATTTGGCAGATATTAAAAAGAAGAACTGCTCGATTAATCCGTAAATCCCATTATTTTATAATATTTTTCATTGAAAAGATATACATAGATATCTTTCTATCTATGATTAATATTCCTAGTATCAATACACAACTTTTTCTTGAATCAACAAAAAAAATTATTAATAAAAACATTAACAGTAATGAAGCAAATCAAGAAAGAATTAATAAAACAAATCAAAGTTTAATTAAATTTATTTCGATTATAAAAGAGTCACTTTCTAATACTAATATTAGTCTTAATTCAAAGACTTTTTTTGACTTATCTTACTTTTCACAAGCATATGTATTTTACAAATTATCACAAACCAAACTTATTAAGTTAGAGAAATTGAAATCCGTATTTCAATATAATGGAACCCCCCTTTTTCTTAAGAATGAAATAAAGGATTTTTTTGTTGTAAGACAAGAACTATTTCATTCCGAATTAAGACCTAAGAATCTTCGCAATTCTGGAATGAATCAATGGACAAATTGGTTAAGGAGTCATTATCAATATCAATGTGATGTATCTCAAATTAAATGGTCTAGAGTAGTACCACAAAAATGGCGAAATATATTGAACTGTATAGCTCCAAATAAAGATTTATATAAAGATTTGTGTGATTTATATGAAAAAGATGAATTAATTCACTACGAAAAAAAAACAAAAATTGAAACGGATTTATTATTGAATCAAAAGGATAATTTTAAAAAACAATATAGATATGATCTTTTAGCATATAAATCTATAAATTCTGAAACTAAGAAGTACTCTTCAATTTATGGATCACCATTACAAGTAAAAACGAACCAAGATATTTTTTATAATTACAACACACATAAACAAAAATCATTTAATATGGTAGAAATGGTAGAAGATGATATTCGAGATATGGATAAAAATACGGATAGAAAATTTTTTGATTGGAGAATTCTCGATTTTTGTCTTAAAACGAAGGTCGATATTGAGGCCTGGATCAATATCGATACTGACACTAACAGTAATAAATATACTAAGACTAGGGTTAATAAGTATCAAATAATTGATAAAATCAATAATAAGAGTCTTTTTTATCTCACACTTCAGCAAGATCAAAAAATCAACCTATCCAATCAAAAACCCCTTTTGGATTGGATGGGAATGAATGAAGAAATACTAAGTCGTCCCATATCAAATCTGGAACTTTGGTTCTTGCCAGAATTTGTGAGACTTTATAATACGTATAAAATGAAACCGTGGGTTATACCAATTAAATTACTACTTTTTAATTCTAATATAAAAAAAAATGCTAGTGAAAACAAAAGCATCACTGGAAATAAAAAAAGAGATCCTTTTATATCAATATCGTCGAATGAAAAAAAATCTCTTGAATTAGAAAACCGAAATCAAGGAGAAAAAGAATCCACGGGCCAAGCAGATCTTAAATCAGCTCTTTCAAACCAAGAAAAAGATGTTGAAGAAGATTATACGGGATCGGACATGAAAAAACATAGAAATAAAAAGCAATACAAGATCAATACAAAAGCGGAGTTTGATTTCTTCCTAAAAAGGTATTTGTATTTTCAATTGAGATGGGATGATTCTTTAAATAAAAAAATAATCAATAACATCAACGTATATTGTCTCCTGCTTAGACTGATAAATCCAAGAGAAATTACTATATCCTCTATTCAAAGGGGCGAAATGAGTCTGGATATTTTGACGATTCAGAAAGATGTAACTCTTACAGAATTTATTAAAAGGGGATTTTTGATTATTGAACCAATTCGTCTAGCTATAAAAAATGATGGAAAATTTATTATGTATCAAACCCTCGGTATTTCATTAGTTCATAAAAGTAAACATCAAATAAATCAAAGATACCGAGAAAAAAAACATGTTGATAAGAATTCTGATGAAGTCATTACAAAACATCAAAAGATGACGGGAAATAGATATAAAAAAAATTATGATTTGTTTGTTCCTGAAAATATTTTATCGCCTAGACGTCGTAGAGAATTGCGAATTCTAATTTGTTTAAATTCTAAGAATAGACATAGAAAGGCATCTTTTTGTAATGGGAATGAGGTAAACAGTCAAGTTGTGGATAAAAGCAAAAAATATAAAAAAAAACTTATAAAATTAAAGCTATTTCTTTGGCCCAATTATCGATTAGAAGATTTAGCTTGTATGAATCGTTATTGGTTTAATACGAATAATGGCAGTTGTTTCAGTATGGTAAGGATACATATGTATCCGCGATTGAAAATTCATTAATAGTACATTTTTCCTATATTTCCCATACCATATCTGGTCTATGACGACAAAGAGATGCACGCATACATTGTCTTACATTCCATTCTGATACATGATACTAATTCAATGACATATCAATTAGATCTAGAATGAACAAAATTTTATTATTTTAGGTCTAAACTTTTATCTTTTGTGAGTGAAGAAACCAACCATACTTTTTTATCCCCTTTCAAATCCAATTTTAAAATGAAAATAGGATTGAGTAAGTTTTATTAAATTAAAAAAATTAGAAATTAATAACGAAATACAAATTTTTGTATATAGCAAATAAAAATTAGGGGCATTATTATTACTGATCAATAAAGATATCTATCAATAAAAAATATCTTAAAATAAAAAGAGGGGGGGAGAGAAGATTTCAGTTTATGGTAAAAAATTCATTCATCTCAGTTATTTCACAAGAAGAAAAAGACGAAAACAGAGGATCTGTTGAATTTCAAATAGTTAGTTTCACCAATAGGATACGAAGACTTACTTCACATTTACAATTACACAAAAAAGACTATTTATCTCAGAGAGGTTTACGTAAAATTCTGGGAAAACGCCAACGATTACTGTCTTATTTGTCAAAGAAAAATAGAATATGTTATAAAGAATTAATTAATCGGTTGGATATTCGGGAGTCAAAAACTCGTTAATTTTAGTTTTATAAAGGCATTTTGAATTATTTGATTTATTAGATCTTGAATTTTAATGAACTTTTTTTCGTTTTCAGCAATTCATGAAAGAATGAATCGAGGAAAAACCTATGAATATACCGGCTACAAGAAAAGACCTCATGATAGTCAATATGGGCCCCCACCACCCATCAATGCATGGTGTTCTTCGACTCATCATTACTCTAGATGGTGAAGATGTTATTGACTGTGAACCAATATTGGGTTATTTACACCGAGGAATGGAAAAAATTGCGGAAAATCGAACAATTATACAATATTTGCCTTATGTAACACGGTGGGATTATTTAGCTACTATGTTCACAGAAGCAATAACTGTAAACGGACCGGAACAGTTGGGAAATATTCAAGTACCTAAAAGAGCCAGCTATATCAGAATAATTATGTTGGAGTTGAGTCGTATAGCTTCTCATCTGTTATGGCTCGGTCCTTTTATGGCGGATATTGGTGCACAAACTCCCTTTTTCTATATTTTCAGAGAAAGAGAATTAGTATATGATCTATTCGAAGCTGCCACCGGTATGAGAATGATGCATAATTATTTTCGTATCGGAGGAGTAGCGGCCGATCTACCTCATGGCTGGATAGATAAATGTTTGGATTTCTGCGATTATTTTTTAACAAGAGTTGCTGAATATCAAAAACTTATTACACGAAATCCTATTTTTTTAGAACGAGTCGAGGGAGTAGGCATTATTGGTAGAGAGGAAGTAATAAATTGGGGTTTATCGGGACCAATGCTGCGAGCTTCCGGAATACAATGGGATCTTCGTAAAGTTGATCATTATGAATGTTACGACGAATTTGATTGGGAAGTACAGTGGCAAAAAGAAGGAGATTCATTGGCTCGTTATCTAGTCCGAATTGGTGAAATGATAGAATCCGTAAAAATTATTCAACAGGCCCTGGAAGGAATTCCAGGGGGACCCTATGAGAATTTAGAAATACGATACTTTGATAGAGAAAGGAATCCGGAATGGAATGATTTTGAATATCGATTTATTAGTAAAAAGCCGTCTCCTACATTTGAATTGCCGAAACAAGAACTTTATGTGAGAGTAGAAGCCCCAAAGGGAGAATTGGGAATTTTTCTCATAGGGGATCAGGGTGGTTTTCCTTGGAGATGGAAAATCCGCCCGCCGGGTTTTATCAATTTGCAAATTCTTCCGCGGTTAGTTAAAAGAATGAAATTGGCTGATATTATGACGATACTAGGTAGTATAGATATCATTATGGGAGAAGTTGATCGTTGAAATGATAATTGATACACCGGAAGTACAAGATATCGATTCTTTTTCTAGATTAGAATTTTTTAAAGAGGTTTATGGAATTCTATGGGTTCTTGTTCCTATTTTGACTCTTGTAGTGGGAATCACAATAGGCGTACTGGTAATTGTATGGTTAGAAAGAGAAATATCGGCAGGGATACAACAACGTATTGGACCTGAATACGCCGGCCCTTTGGGAGTTCTTCAAGCTCTAGCAGATGGGACAAAACTACTTTTCAAAGAAAATCTTTTTCCATCTAGGGGGGATACTCGTTTATTCAGTATCGGGCCATCCATAGCAGTCATATCAATTTTAGTAAGCTATTCAGTAGTTCCTTTTGGATATCACCTTGTTTTAGCGGATCTCAATATCGGTGTTTTTTTATGGATTGCCATTTCCAGTATTGCTCCAATTGGACTTCTTATGTCGGGATACGGGTCAAATAATAAATATTCCTTTTTAGGCGGTCTACGAGCTGCTGCTCAATCGATTAGTTATGAAATACCATTAACTTTATGTGTGTTATCAATATCTCTACGTGCGATTCGTTGATACATAGACATAAACTTTTCTCTATTCCTTCCTTTCAAGGAAAGGGTTGGAATGGATTGAGTAGATATCTTAATTTTTTTTTTTATTCATTATTCGGGTTGATGAACTAAATCAAATAGTTATATGAGTGAAAGAAAACAGCTTATATATAAATTCGCAGTAAAAAGATTGATTCTCATTTTCTATGTATAAGAGTTAGAGAGTTAAGCGGAAATAAACAGAAGAGACCGTTTCCCCCAAGATTGGTTGATTAGTCATCCTGACTTGAAGCGGGTTCAAAAGATCAACCGTATTGAGTTTTCACTATCATTTTTATGTATTAGCATAACGGGGGATTGAGCAAAAACGAGTGGATGGTTAGAAACACGAACATATGTAAAGGATTAGTAATGGAGATTATGTAAATTCTCCAAAAGGACATTTTTACATAATATACAAACAAAGAATACTAATTGGGGCTTGAAGTTGGTAGAAATGATCAGGCAGTACTCCCCATGACACGATTCCAATCCAGAGTATACTCCTATCCACCGATTTAATAAATAACTATTCGAAACGAAATAATCCTTTACTTTATTTTGAAAGCCCTCTTTTTCTCAGAAATAGAAAGAAGAATAGGAACGAAAAAAAAAAAAAAAGATATACTTTATTTATTCTTTGTTACTTTTATTCTTTCCCATATACATATTAATAGATATATAATTTGTGTCATAATTCATTAATTAATATAGAATTTTTTTTTCGTACGTGAAACCAACGGGTTATTGATATTTTTACAAGAAGTATTTTATTGAACAGTTAAGTTATTACTGAACAAAGAAGAATTGAAATTATTATTGAAATTATTAAATTAAAGAAAGGATGAGATCAATTCAGAAGTACTTTTTTTATTTAATTTTGAATTAAAATAATTATAACAGACAGAATTCAATTGGTCTAATTTGGGACCGGCCGATAGTTATCCATCCTACAAACATATCAAGATTCAAAAAAGAATACTGACGCGGTCCCTATATTTATTTCTGGCCTTCAAGGAGCCGTATGAGGTGAAAATCTCATGTACGGTTCTGTAATAGCGATGGTAACAGTGATGGTATCACCGACTATAATTATCTAACAGTTCAAGTACAATTGATATTGTTGAGGCGCAATCAAAATATGGTTTTTGGGGATGGAATTTGTGGCGTCAGCCTATAGGGTTTATCATTTTTATTATTTCTTCCCTAGCAGAATGTGAGAGATTACCTTTTGATTTACCAGAAGCAGAAGAAGAGTTAGTAGCAGGTTATCAAACCGAATACTCGGGTATAAAATTTGGGTTATTTTATGTTGCTTCCTATCTAAACCTATTGGTTTCTTCATTATTTGTAACAGTTCTTTACTTGGGAGGTTGGAATATATCTATTCCGGACATATATGTTTCTGAGCTTTTTGAAATAAATAAAACATGTGGAGTTTTTGGAGCGATAATTGGTATCTTTATTACATTAGCTAAAACTTATTTGTTCTTGTTCATTCCTATCACAACAAGATGGACTTTACCGAGGCTAAGAATGGACCAACTATTGAATCTTGGATGGAAATTTCTTTTACCTATTTCTCTCGGTAATCTATTATTAACAACTTCTTTCCAACTCTTTTCACTGTAAAGTAACATTCTATATTCACAACGTGTCTCAAACAAGAGAAATAAACAAACATAAAACTATTCATATATATATTAACGATATGTTCTCTATGGTAACTGGGTTCATGAATTATGGTCAACAAACAGTACGAGCTGCAAGGTACATTGGTCAAAGTTTCATGATTACTTTATCCCACGCAAATCGTTTACCCGTAACTATTCAATATCCTTATGAAAAATCAATCACCGCGGAGCGTTTCCGCGGTCGAATCCATTTTGAATTTGATAAATGTATTGCTTGTGAAGTATGCGTTCGTGTATGTCCTATAGATCTACCCGTTGTTGATTGGAAATTGGAAACCGATATTCGCAAGAAACGGCTGCTTAATTACAGTATTGATTTCGGAGTCTGTATATTTTGTGGTAATTGCGTTGAGTATTGTCCAACGAATTGTTTATCAATGACTGAAGAATATGAACTTTCTACTTATGATCGTCACGAATTGAATTATAATCAAATTGCTTTGGGTCGTTTACCAATGTCAGTAATTGACGATTATACAATTCGAACAATTTTGAATTCGCCTCAAATAAATAAGTAAATCTCTTATTAACGAATAATTTAGAATTACTTTACTAATAACTAATATAGAAGGAATTTAGGTTTCTTTCGTGTTGTTTGGTCAATAACTACAAATACCAACTATTGATTGGTTGGTAAGAAACGCGTCTTAATTTGGATTGAAAATCCATTAATTAATATATCCATAATTGTTTTAAAATATATCATTTAGAATTAGAACGACTCTTTCAGATAAAGAATGAAATTAGTCCAATAATAGTACTCACATTTATTCATATCCCTTAGTATTTATTTACTTAGGATTAAATTAGGAATTGCTCAAAAATCATAAAAAAAAAATTTTCTGGTCGGGTCTCAATAAGGTCATGAAAAACATTTCTATTTATTTATCTCTTATTTTACATATAATGGATTTGCCCGGACCAATACATGATTTTCTTTTAGTCTTTCTGGGATCGGTTCTTATACTAGGAGGTATGGGGGTGGTATTATTTACCAACCCCATTTATTCTGCCTTTTCATTGGGACTGGTTCTTGTTTGTATATCCTTATTCTATATTCTATTAAACTCTTATTTTGTAGCTGCTGCACAACTCCTTATTTACGTGGGAGCTATAAATGTTTTAATCGTATTTGCTGTGATGTTCATGAATGGTTCAGAATATTACAAAGATTTGAATCTTTGGACCATTGGGGATGTGGTTACTTTGCCAGTTTGTACAAGTATTTTTGTTTTACTCATGATTATTATTACGGATACGTCATGGTACGGAATTATTTGGACTACAAGATCAAACCAGATTATAGAGCAAGATTTGATAAGTAATAGTCAACAAATTGGAATTCATTTATCAACAGATTTCTTTCTTCCATTTGAATTCGTTTCGATAATTCTTTTAGCCGCTTTGATAGGTGCAATTGCCGTGGCGCGACAGTAAAAAATTTATAGAATTAGCAATGCACATTAAACTCTGTTCGGTTTTATTACATTACATTTATTTCCCTTTAATTAAAGATTGTTTATGTCTAAAATAGAAATTATTCAATCTATTCTATTAACACTAGAAAATCTGCCTTTGTTCCGTACTTTTTTTTATTCTAGTCAATTGAATCTGTTGAATTGTTGTTCAGTTCATATTGAAATGAATCGAAATTGATAAGGAGTTGGTCAATGATGCTCGAACATGTACTTGTTTTGAGTGCCTACTTATTTTCTATCGGTATCTATGGATTGATCACGAGCCGGAATATGGTTAGAGCCCTTATGTGTCTTGAACTTATACTGAATGCGGTTAATATGAATTTCGTAACATTTTCTGATTTTTTTGATAGTCGCCAATTAAAAGGAAATATTTTCTCAATTTTTGTTATAGCTATTGCAGCCGCTGAAGCAGCTATTGGCCCGGCTATTGTTTCATCAATTTATCGTAACAGAAAATCAACTCGTATCAATCAATCGAATTTGTTGAATAAGTAGTATTAATCATATAAATTCGAATATTCATAAATTAGAATTACCATGACCATACATTACGTAATAATACATGTTTTCAAAAATGTAAGAAATTAAAGTATCTTGGCTCTATCGCATGAGTCAATCCAGAAGTAGATTGATTAGAAAAATTATGATAAATTATTGATTCATCTGGTGTCTAAATATATGATTCATTTACAAGTTTACTAGATCGAAACTTTCTGACATTCAAAAATTTATAGATCCAAATGTCACATTCAGTAAAGATTTATGATACGTGTATAGGGTGTACTCAATGCGTGCGCGCCTGCCCAACGGATGTATTAGAAATGATACCTTGGGACGGGTGTAAAGCTAAGCAAATTGCTTCTGCTCCAAGAACAGAGGACTGTGTCGGTTGTAAGAGATGTGAATCCGCCTGTCCGACAGATTTCTTGAGTGTTCGAGTTTATTTATGGCATGAAACAACTCGAAGTATGGGTCTGGCTTATTAATACGTTCCAGAAAACCCTACTTGAATACATTTGATTTTTTTACCTTTACCGACAAAAACCCGCGCTCAAAAACTATTTATTTTGAGCACGGGTTTTTCTGGTCCAAGTTTATCTTGTTTTTACCATGAATAATTTTCCTTGGTTAACGCTAGTTGTAGTTTTGCCAATATTCGCGGGTTCCTTAATTTTCTTTCTCCCTCATAGAGGAAATAAGATAATGCGTTGGTATACTATAGGTATATGCATAATAGAACTCCTTCTAACAACCTATGCATTCGGTTATCGTTTCCAATTGGATGATCCATTAATGCAACTGACAGAGGATTATAAATGGATCGATTTTTTTGATTTTTACTGGAGATTGGGAATAGATGGAATTTCTATAGGACCCATTTTACTGACAGGATTTATCACAACTTTAGCTACTTTAGCGGCTCGGCCGATTACTCGAGATTCCCGACTATTCCATTTTCTGATGTTAGCAATGTATAGCGGTCAAATAGGACCATTTTCTTCTCGAGACCTTTTACTTTTTTTCATCATGTGGGAGTTAGAATTAATTCCAGTTTATCTACTTCTATCCATGTGGGGGGGAAAGAAACGTTTGTATTCAGCTACAAAATTTATTTTGTACACTGCAGGAAGTTCCGTTTTTTTATTAATGGGAGTTTTGGGTATTGGTTTATATGGTTCCAATGAACCAACATTAAATTTTGAAACATCAGCTAATCAATCGTATCCTGTAGCACTGGAAATAATATTCTATATTGGATTTCTTATTGCTTTTGCTGTCAAATCACCGATCATACCCTTACATACATGGTTACCAGACACCCATGGAGAGGCACATTACAGTACTTGTATGCTTTTAGCCGGAATCTTATTAAAAATGGGAGCGTATGGATTGGTTCGGATCAATATGGAATTATTACCCCACGCCCATTCTATATTCTCTCCCTGGTTGATTATAGTAGGCACAATTCAAATAATCTATGCAGCTTCAACATCTCCCGGTCAGCGTAATTTAAAAAAAAGAATAGCCTACTCTTCTGTATCTCATATGGGTTTCATAATTATAGGAATTGGTTCTATAAGCGATACAGGACTCAACGGAGCCATTTTACAAATAATCTCTCACGGATTTATTGGCGCTGCGCTTTTTTTCTTGGCCGGAACGAGTTATGATAGAATACGTCTTGTTTATCTCGACGAAATGGGCGGAATGGCTATCGCAATTCCAAAAATATTCACGACTTTCAGTATCTTATCAATGGCTTCTCTTGCATTACCGGGCATGAGCGGTTTTGTTGCCGAATTGTTAGTTTTTTTTGGAATACTTACTAGTCAAAAATATCTTTTAATGACAAAAATATTAATTACTTTTGTAATGGCAATTGGAATGATATTAACTCCTATTTATTCATTATCTATGTTACGCCAGATGTTCTATGGATACAAGCTTTTTAATGCCCCAAACTCTTATTTTTTTGATTCTGGACCGCGAGAATTATTTGTTTCAATCTCTATCCTTTTACCTGTAATAGGTATTGGTGTTTATCCCGATTTCGTTTTATCATTATCAGTTGACAAGGTCGAAGCTATTATATCCAATTATTTTTTTCGATAGTTTTGGTGAGTAAACCAAAAAATGAAACTGAAATCCCATGATTTTAAAAATGGTTGATTGTACAATAAAAAAATGAGTCTTTTATATTCTTTTAAGTAAAATAAATAAATTGGAATTCTATTATAACTAGATATCTTTTGAATTTGTGAGAACCATTTGAATCAAGTAATGGAAATGATTCAAATGGTTCTTGATTGTTTACATGAAGTTTTCGTATATATACCTGTATGCCGTCCTATGTTTATATTCGTCAAGTCTTTTATTCAATTAGATGTTAATGTAAATGAACCATAACTATGCAACCCTATTCCTAATAGATTAACCCCAAAATAGCATATCCAAATTATAAGAAAGCCCATTGAGGCCACAATTGCAGAATTTACACTTTCAAAATTTTTATTTGTTCTAATATGTAAATAAATAGCGAATATGGTCCAAGTAATAAATGCCCAAGTCTCCTTTGGATCCCAATTCCAATATGATCCCCATGCTTCATTAGCCCATACTGCTCCCGAAAGAATACCTACGGTTAAAAGGATAAACCCTAGACTAATAATACGATAACTCCAACGATCCAATTGTTGAATCAATTGATACCTGTAATAATTTTGAGACGAAATAAAAGAAGTGTTTCGTAAGACATTGTTTCTTTCGTTCACATATTGAATCTCACTAAAGTAAACTGACTCATTTTCTAAATTATTGCTTTTACTAAAAATCCTTATGAATTTTCGAAATGTAATGACTAGAAGAGCTAGTGATAATAATGATCCACACAAAAGAGCTGCATAGCTCAATACCATCATACTTACGTGCATCATTAACCAATGGGATTGGAGAGCGGGTACTAATATCGCGGATTGATGCATTTCAGTTAAAAGACCCGAAGTTGCAAAACCTTGAGTAAAAATAGCACTTGGCGCGGTTATTGCGCTAAAATGGTTTTTATGTTTTTTAAAATACGGAATAATATGAATAAAGGAAAAACTCCACGAAAGAAAAATTAATGATTCATATAAATCACTTAATGGTAAATGCCTCAAATACATCCAACGAGTAACTAATAATCCTGTTATGCAGAAAAAAGTAGCTATCATCCCCTTTTCTGACGAATCATCTAGTCCTACGATTTCATCGACTAATAAAATTATCAAATGAATTGTAATTACAATTGAAACGATCGAAAAGGATATATGAGTTAATATATGCTCTAAAGTTGAAAATATCATAAAAATTATTAAATTAATAAGGGCGTCCCTCAATTATAGGAATTGAAATCGGGAATTGAATTCATTATAGGACTTACTCTTTTAGAAGATGCCATGCCGCCACTCGGACTCGAACCGAGATGCTCTAGCACTGCTTCCTAAGAGCAGCGTGTCTACCGATTTCACCATAGCGGCTTATTCGAAATCATAATAACCTATTTTTATTCAATCGTCGAGCTTGAAGGAGTTAATTCAATCCAATATTTTTTTTTAGGAAACCATTCAAATTGATGAATAAAAACTTGTTTAAAAATTAGGGATTAAAACGTTTTCGTTAACGTTAATAATATTTATTTTTCTTATTATTATCTTTTTATTTAGTTATTTAGTATTTTAGGATGTCAATTTTATTTAACTGAACTAACAATGTATTTTTTCGTCGGCTATTACTTTATGCTCTCCTAAAACTAAAATGTAACAGTTGTAACTAGATAATTTTTACTTCAATCCCTGGATATAAGTAAAAAAAATGTTCTGCCTCGTTTGCATTTTTTAATGATTAATTTCTTTTATCATTTATTTTATTAATCTAAAATAAAAAATTAATTTTATCGATTAATAAAAAAATAGAATTTTTATATAACACAATTTCAGCGATACACTCAAAAGATTTATGTAAATATTTGCATAGTTAGGTTGCGTTAGGATTTTTTGTTGTGTAGAGAGTTTGCGTTAAGATTTAGCAAACCCATTAAGTTAGGTATTTGGGATGGTCGTATCAATCATATAAAAAAATTTCGTATAGAAATTGTACCGTACTTCAAAATATTTTCTAAATTTTTTAAGAATTTTTTAATTAATATATATATATTATATCTTGATCGATCTTCCAATCGAAACATAGGATCTAAAATAGATCACTCAAAATTGGCGCATTCGTCATATAACTACCTAAAAATGTAAAATATAACTACCTAAAAATGTAAACGGGACTTTTATTAATTTAATTGGGTTTAAGGAATTTATATAGTGATAATAATTTCTAAAACCCAAAATAATGTTTTAAAAGATTATAAAAAACATTTTAAACTTAATCAATTAGTTTCAACGACCTCTTCTTTATAATATAAAATAAAAAATATAACGAAAAAAAAATTAATATAACTAAAAAAAAAATTCTTTTTATTATTGAGTAAGGGCGATGGGGAAAGTGATAATCCCCATCCGGAAAATGATAAAACATACTAAAATGAAAGGCGAAACCTTGCGCTTGCGTTTACCCTTTTTTCAAACAAAAAAGTACCATTAGAATTCAGTAGACAACAGAATTCTTATCTATATCAGAAACGAAAGAAAAATTTGGCTTCAAATTAAAGTAAAACAAATTCAATTTTATATTCGTTTAAATTAAAACATTATGAGACTAATTCTTTTTTATTTATTTTATTTTTAATGTATATTGTTTATATTGTAATTTATCTTATATATTCATATTTATTCTTTTACTATACTATTATGATGTTAATATTAATTCTAATTGATAAATATTATTTATCAATTAGAATTAATAAATCTTATAAATAAACTATAAACAAAATTATATCACTTTATTAGTTATTAGAACGATTCAGATTATTTATTTGTTACACAAAAAAAACTTTTTGAACTCCCGGTAGAAAGAGATTTCGCTAACGAAAAAGCTTTCAATGCTGCCCTATATCCCTTCCTTTTCCAAATATTTTTACGAATACGTTTTTTTGAAATAGAGGTGCGCTTTTTTGGAACTGCCATTAAAAAGTTATAATAGGTTTTTCGGTTGGATGTGAAAGACATCTATTGTTCAAAATCAATTGTTCTTTACTATTCTCTATCTATTTTTTCTCTAAATTAGACTCCAAAAAAAAAGGGGGGTAAAACTCCCATAAAATATTAATAAGAACGATAAGGTACACTATGCCAAATAGATTGAAGTTGATAAAAAAAAAAAAAAGAAAGATTGTCCGTTTCGTTTTCTTTCTATTTTCGTCGTGTTACATTTATACATGTAATAAAAAAATCGAAAAGTTTAATAACCCAACCCTTTTCCCGCTTAATTAAAAAATAAAAAACTTTAATAATTTTTTCTATTATATTAATTAATTTAATATTAATTTAATTGTTCAAGCTCGAAGAAAGAGTCCACAAAATTTTAATTATCAAATGAGACTAGTCGTTAATCTGTTAAAGGATACAAAATACATAATTTAAAGGCATTTTATTTGCCACCTTTTTTTCCGTAAAATTAAAGTGTTGGATATCATAGCATTTCCTACAAATAGCTTTTATTGTAATGGAAGACAAACAATTAGTTACAAAACAAATTGGTTAATGATTCTAAATAACCGAATTACAATAAATAGTTTTAGTTATGGGCTTTATGATTCATATCAAATACTGTTTTTGGTATAATTATTTATCCTTGTTCTATAGATATAAAAAAATTATTGTAATACGTAATAATTAAAATGAAAATTCTAATTTTCATTTTTTATCTTCATAAAATTTTATTTAAAAATTTGAATTTAATATTAACAATTCAGTATTAATAAAATTAGTATTTATTTTTCACTAGTGACTTATTTATATCATTTGAATTTATATCATTTGACCAATTATAACCTCTTGATTTTAAATATTTGAAGTAGTTTGGAAAGATTCAGAATAATTAAGGCTAGAAAATTCTATTTAAGTTTTATTTTATATATCTTAATTTTTTTTTTATTAACCGACCACAAACGAAATAAGAACCGGTGACTCAGAAACAATTAATTAAGATAATTTTTTTTTTTTTTTTTTTTATGGAATATACATATCAATATTCATGGATTATACCTTTCATTCCACTTCCAGTTCCTATCTTAATTGGAACAGGACTTCTACTTTTTCCAACGGCAACAAAAAATCTTCGCCGTATGTGGGCTTTTCCTAGTGTTTTATTATTAAGTATAGTTATGGTTTTTTCAGCCCTTTTTTCTATTCAGCAAATAAATAATAATTCTGTCTATCAATATGTATGGTCTTGGACCATCAATAATGATTTTTCTTTAGAATTTGGCTGCTTGGTTGATCCACTTACTTCTATTATGTCGATATTAATCACTACTGTTGGAATTATGGTTCTTATTTATAGTGACAATTATATGTCTCATGATCAGGGATATTTGAGATTTTTTGCTTATATGAGTTTTTCCAATACTTCAATGTTGGGATTAGTTACTAGTTCTAATTTGATACAAATTTATATTTTTTGGGAATTAGTTGGAGTGTGTTCTTATCTATTAATAGGTTTTTGGTTCACACGACCCAGTGCCGCGAATGCTTGTCAAAAAGCGTTTGTAACTAATCGTGTCGGGGATTTTGGTTTATTATTAGGAATTTTGGGTTTTTATTGGATAACAGGTAGTTTCGAATTTCGGGATTTGTTTGAAATATTCAATAACTTGGTTTATAATAATGAAGTTAATTTTTTATTTGTTACTTTATGCGCCTCCCTATTATTTGCCGGCGCTGTTGCTAAATCCGCCCAATTTCCCCTTCATGTATGGTTACCTGATGCCATGGAAGGGCCTACCCCCATTTCGGCTCTTATACATGCCGCTACTATGGTAGCAGCAGGAATTTTTCTTGTAGCTCGGCTTCTTCCTCTTTTCATAGTTATACCTTACATTCTAAATCTAATAGCTTTGATAGGTATAATAACATTATTTTTAGGAGCCACTTTAGCTCTTGCTCAAAAAGATATTAAGAAAAGCTTAGCTTATTCTACAATGTCTCAATTGGGTTATATGATGTTAGCTCTAGGTATGGGGTCTTATCGAGCTGCTTTATTTCATTTGATTACTCATGCTTATTCGAAGGCATTGTTGTTCTTAGGATCTGGATCAATTATTCATGCGATGGAAGCTATTGTTGGATATTCTCCAGATAAAAGTCAGAATATGGTTCTTATGGGCGGTTTAAGAAAACATGTACCAATTACAAAAACTGCTTTTTTATTG